AGACAGGTTTAACTGAAGCTGTTCAAACAGGCATAGGTCAACTAAACGGTATTCCCGTAGCAATTGGGGTTATGGATTTTCAGTTCATGGGAGGTAGTATGGGATCCGTAGTAGGTGAGAAAATCACTCGTTTGATTGAGTATGCTACTAATCGATCTCTACCTGTCATTATTGTGTGTGCTTCTGGAGGAGCACGCATGCAAGAAGGAAGTTTGAGCTTGATGCAAATGGCTAAAATATCTTCTGCTTCATATGATTACCAATCCACTAAAAAGTTATTCTATGTATCAGTCCTTACATCTCCTACAACCGGTGGAGTAACAGCCAGTTTTGGTATGTTGGGAGATATCATTATTGCTGAACCTAATGCGTACATTGCATTTGCGGGTAAAAGAGTAATTGAACAAACATTGAATAAGACAGTACCCGATGGTTCACAAGCGGCTGAGTATTTATTCCATAAAGGCTTATTCGACCCAATCGTACCACGTAATCCTTTAAAAGGTGTTCTAAGTGAGTTATTTCAGCTCCATGCTTTCTTTCCCTTGAATCAAAATTCCAAAAATTAAAGTATAGCACTAGATTCAGTTATTTTATTTGTAGCGAACAAGTATTTAGTTCATCGTAATAAAAAAACTAAGAAAAATGTTCTTTGGTGATATAAGTTACACTTTCTAGTAAGAGTCAGAAGTTTCGGATAATTTTTTTTCTTCCAGATCCAGATCTATTTTTTATCTTACCTCTATTCATGATTAGGTATTATGAACCTCTATCAACAGGATAAAATAAAAAAGCGAATTTCTCTTTCCGAGGAATTCTAATTTAGGGAAATTAAAAGAATTTTATCTGTCTATCTTACGTATTAATTAAGATAGACAATAATGAAAAAAATATATATATATATATCAAATATGGAATAATTTCCATATCTATCGCATTTTTACTATGAATCCCTGTTTGTTGGATCTATTATTTAGAGTCGCGAATTCATAATTAACTTTATTTTCATAAGAAACTCCTTATTAGATTGGAAAGAAAGATAGAAAGAACATAAGGATGGGAGAAGAAGAATAATAAAATTTGTAAAAGAAGATTATCCTATCTATATTCGTGTAGAAAGATGAATAGGTACACTTAATTTAGTTCTACATTTTTGCACTTATTATCTATCCTTTTTTTTTTATTTTATTAATATTTTCATTTCTAATTTCTAAATAATTTAAATATATTATTTAGAAATTAGAAATTATATATTTATTAGAAATTATATAATTAGAAATTATATATTTATTAGAAATTATATATTCTTATATACTTAGTAGTATTATAGTATTTTTGAATAGTATTTTTGAATAGTATTATTCAAACTTCATATTATATAAAATACTATAGTCAATATTACTTAATATTACTTAGTATAGATATACTTATCATATCATAAGATATCTTTCTAATTTCTAATAGATACAAATATTAAATCGAGGCACCCATTCTATGACAGATCTCAACTTACCCTCTATTTTTGTGCCTTTAGTGGGCCTAGTATTTCCGGCAATTGCAATGGCTTCTTTATCTCTTCATGTCCAAAAAAATAAGATTGTCTAGATCCAATGGGACCAAATCTTATCAATTTATTTCAACACTGGATCATAATACAGATATTTATTTAATGTAATATGGTACGATATGTGGCTCTTTCCACACACAACTACAACTGAAAGAACTGTTATGCATGCGGATACATGATATCCGCATAAATGCATGTATATATATGCAGGGTATACCTGGTTAAAAACGGATCAGTGAATATTTTTAATAGAAAGTCAATGTATCTAACCAATTACTCCACATCAGAATAGTGCTAGTTGATGAAAGTTACTTCGGGATCAAGAAAGGTAAAGTCAAATTCATTTGGGTTATTCTCTCAATTCCAATCGAATGCAACTGGATCTAGTATAGTATGAATTGGCGATCAGAACATATATGGATAGAACTTATAAGGGGGTCTCGAAAAACAAGTAATTTTGGCTGGGCCTGTATCCTTTTTTTAGGTTCACTAGGATTCTTAGCGGTTGGAACTTCCAGTTATCTTGGTAGGAATCTGATATCCGTATTTCCATCTCAGCAAATTCTTTTTTTTCCACAAGGAATCGTGATGTCTTTCTACGGGATCGCGGGTCTATTCGTTAGCTCCTATTTGTGGTGCACAATTTTGTGGAATGTAGGTAGTGGTTATGACCGATTCGATAGAAAAGAAGGAATTGTGTGCATTTTTCGTTGGGGATTTCCTGGAATAAATCGTCGCATCTTCCTTCGCTTCCTTATGAGGGATATCCAATCAATCAGAATTGAGGTTAAAGAGGGTCTTTATCCTCGTCGTGTCCTTTATATGGAAATCAGAGGTCAAGGGGCCATTCCCTTGACTCGTACTGATGAGAATTTTACTCCACGAGAAATTGAACAAAAAGCTACCGAATTGGCCTATTTCTTGCGCGTACCAATTGAAGTATTTTGATGAAGTATTTTGTGAAATGAATTGAACAATAAAGAATAAATGTTTTCTCGGCATGGGGGAAGGAACTTGCTAATTCCTTTTTTAATACAATTGAAGTCTTTTTGGAATGTTCATTCGAACAAAAAACATGTTAGATTATTCTATTTCCTCGTTCCTTTGTCGTGGGTGGCGACTCCCATAGAATAAAACAAAAAAGCAGGAGGGCGTATATAGAATAACTATAATAAACTATACTATAATTAAGAATAGAATAAATTTTTGGTATACAAATGGTATACCAAAAGTATTTCGTATGCGTATGGATCCCAACTCAATTCTTTTATACTCGAAAATTTCTACTAGAAAAAGGCTAATCTAATAAGTAGGGATTCATCAAATATATCCGAACATGTATTTCGTAATACGGAATTCATCTCATCTTTTTAGGCCAAATATTTTGATGATACCTTTTTTTCCTTGGTTGTGGCTAGATGGTGAAACATTTCGAAATAATTAACTGGGGGGGGGGTTCGAAATCCGATTCGTTATTTTAAGTGGGTTTTCGAGTGTTCATAGAAAGGAACAAATGAAGATGAAATTGCTTCGAATTTGCCCAATTGAAATATCTGGGAATAATATTGATTTTGCATTTTTATCCGAAAAGGGCGGACCCTTATTCCATTTCTATATTCCTTCTAGATCCAAGAACGAAACTCCATTTTTACACAAAAATTGGAATGAATAGGCCCATAGGTTCAATACCTTGTTATAGAACTCGTGCTTCAGAGAAATATCATATAGAGTCAACGAATGAAGCAGGTTCATTAACAATTCAATTCACAGATAAAAAATGAAAAAAAAGAAAGCATTGCCTTCTTTCCCATATCTTGTATCTATAGTATTTTTGCCCTGGTGGGTCTCTCTCTCATTTAATAAATGTCTGGAACTTTGGGTTACTAATTGGTGGAATACGGGGCAATCCGAAACTTTCTTGAATGATATTCAAGAGAAAAACGTTCTAGAAAGATTCATAGAATTAGAAGAACTCTTTCTGTTGGACGAAATGATAAAGGAGTACCCGGAGACACATATACAAAAACCTCGTATAGGAATACACAAGGAAACGATACAATTGGTCAAAACACACAATGAATATCATCTCCATATCATTTTGGATTTCTCGACAAATATAATCTCTTTCGCTATTCTAAGTAGTTATTTTATTCTGGGTAATGAGGAACTTGTCATTCTGAATTCTTGGGTTCAGGAATTACTCTATAACTTAAGTGACACAATAAAAGCTTTTTCGATTCTTTTAGTTACTGATTTATGGATTGGATTTCACTCGACTCATGGTTGGGAACTAATAATTGGTTCGTTCTACAACGATTTTGGATTGGCTCATAACGATCAAATTATATCTGGTCTTGTTTCCACTTTTCCAGTTATTCTAGATACAATTGTGAAATATTGGATTTTCCATTATTTAAATCGTGTATCTCCTTCGCTTGTAGTCATTTATCATTCAATGAATGAATGAAGAACTCATTTGATCTCCTGATATCAATCAAATCAAAATCTTTCTTCCTTTATAAAGAAAGCATTTTGAATCTTACTTAATTCTTTATATTTCTACCAGTTCAAGGTATTCGTCCTATATTTCAGTACAACTATTCCAGTACAATGACAGACTCGTGCATAGGGAACTTTACTAGTTACCTATCTAATTTATTGTAGAAATTCCGAGATCTATGATTGGACATGCAAAATAGAAATACTTTTTCTTGGCTAAAGGAACAGATGACTCGATCCATTTCTGTATCGATCATGATATATGTAATAACTCGAGCATCCATTTCAAATGCATATCCCATTTTTGCGCAGCAGGGTTATGAAAACCCACGAGAAGCAACTGGACGAATTGTATGTGCTAATTGCCATTTAGCTAATAAGCCCGTGGATATTGAAGTTCCGCAAGCTGTGCTTCCTGATACTGTATTTGAAGCAGTTGTTCGAATTCCTTATGATATGCAACTGAAACAAGTTCTTGCTAATGGTAAAAAAGGGGGGTTGAATGTGGGCGCTGTTCTTATTTTACCCGAGGGATTCGAATTAGCCCCCCCCGATCGTATTTCTCCTGAGTTGAAAGAAAAGATAGGAAATCTGTCTTTTCAGAGTTATCGTCCCAATAAAAAAAATATTCTTGTGATAGGTCCTGTTCCGGGTCAGAAATATAGTGAAATCGTCTTTCCCATTCTTTCCCCCGACCCTGCTACGAAGAAAGACGTTCACTTCTTAAAATATCCCATATATGTGGGTGGGAACAGAGGAAGGGGTCAGATTTATCCTGATGGTAGCAAGAGTAACAATACAGTCTATAATGCTACATCAGCAGGTATAGTAAGCAAAATAGTACGTAAAGAAAAGGGAGGATATGAAATAACCATAGTTGATGCATCGGATGGACGTCAAGTGGTTGATATTATACCTCCAGGGCCAGAACTTC